TTCAATTTGTCCTGAGTTAGTTATTATTTTGTGAAAAAAAAAAAACGAAAAAAAAAAAAAAAAAATAATAATAACTTTATTTTTCATTTCAATAAATTCAATAGAAATAAATAAGAGAGGAGGTTTTTAGGCATTGTGTCTTTGAAGATACTATACGATCAATTGAAAGTATAAATACAATCAAAACAAGTTATTTTCGGAAAGGTATTAAGAAAAAATGGAATCCAAGGAGGAAGTACAATAAAAAAACAAGTTTATTAATCTAGAAAATTGTTCGTCTAGTTTATCTCATTTTGGCGGCATGGCCGAGTGGTAAGGCGGGGGACTGCAAATCCTTTTTCCCCAGTTCAAATCCGGGTGTCGCCTGATCAACACAAGACTTAAAATTCCGTATTATGTTGGGCCGATATATAACTCAATTAATTTTTTCCTTCACAGACGCAAAAGAATTGTTGATACTTGCTTGATTCTAAGCATCTATCGCTTCTCAAAACTCAGCGTTAAGTCCTTGCGTCTAAGAGTCAAGATTCTAGTGGAAAATTGTTTTGAAGGACTTCAAATACAATATAGTGTCTACTGACTGGATCTTATCGATCTTAGCTTAAATTGAACAAATTGAACTAAGTCGGACAGGCAAGCGAATTAGTGGGTGTGAAAAGAGCAGCAAAAAACTCTGGATACAGACTCATGAAAGTCTATAAATGCGTAGGCATTCAATCCATATTAGATTGACTGGGTAATTGGCTTTTTTATAAAAAAGTGCAAACAAAAAGAAAGACTTTTTTCAGTAACCTGTAGCCAAGAATGAAATAGGCTATCCCCGGGGCAAGAGCGACAATCGGGAGATAGTAAAAATGAAATAGAATAGGAAAGAAAGGTATGAACGATTAATCCTCATTCCATATTGAAGATGGCTTTTACTTATGAAAGTCAACAAAAGAAACAATATATTTTATTATCTATGTGTTCAATTAATAACATTCCCTTACTCCTTCTAAGAATGGCAGCGCCTCTTTTGTGTGGACTTAATGTTTCCCGGTTCTACTAGAAAAAAAAATAGATAACCTTGTTCGAAGTATATTTAATTTAGTGTATTGATTTATCAAGAGTCTTGGTTCAGAATCCTTTTTGACTGTTCACTATTGATCCACTATTATTAGTGAACAATAATGGACTAATTCCTTCATATGTATCGAAATAGGGGACATCATTCACATGGATATAGTAAGTCTTGCTTGGGCTGGTTTAATGGTAGTCTTTACATTTTCCCTTTCACTAGTAGTATGGGGACGAAGTGGACTCTAAGTACTATTAATTAAGTTGATGAATCAAACTTTATCAATTGTTTTCTAGATAGTTCTGTAAAGTGCTTTAAATTATTATCTCTTTTTATTTAATTCAACCATCTTTAGTTGAAAGTTCCATTGTATTCGGGTCTGGTATAGTAATGTACTATATGAATAATACCCTTTTTTCAATCAAATAGATATTTCAACGATTCTACTGCTTGTATTCCGAAAGTAAAAGGGATACAGAAAGAAAGTCCAATCGAATTCTTCCTAAACTTATAAACCAACCAACTTTTACCACATATAGATATAACGCCAATGAGTAAGAGCGGATCCCCCCCTTTTTTTTTCTTTTTACTTCCTTGATTTTATTCTTTCGATGTATATTATATCAGGATTCCTAGTTCATATTTGAACTAAAAAAAATCGAACGGGAAGACTAAGAGTTGTCTTTTGCTTTTTTGAGCTTGATTGGAATCAATATAAATCAACTGGATGAAACAAAGAATTAGAATCGGGTTAAGATTACATATACCTAATTCCTATCACATATATGATATCTGAAGATCAATATTTTGCGTAATCTCTATTAATCAATCCGAAGAATCCAACTTTCTATACTTCACTAAGAGAAAAAATAAAGTATGGTAGAAAGATTAATATATTTCTTTCTACCATACTATCAGGTCTCAGAGAATACTGCTGATTGTCGTTCGCTCATTTCATTAAGAATAAAAACGCGAAGCTTTTATTTATTCAATCATTAAGTTAAGAAGAACTAAGAAAACAAGTTTCATTCAAATTAATTATTTTGACTTACGGTTTTTACATATATGATAAGTAAAAAGGCAGTAGGAACTAAAATGAACAGTGCAGTAGCAATAAATGCAAGAATATTTACTTCCATAATATCATTATTTCTTTTTTTTTTATTTCGCAATAACTCGGGATTTAATCCCATAGAGATGAGGAATCCATCTTTCGCCGGTAAATTCAACGAGATGAATTACATCGGGATGATATTGAATCAAATCAATATGATGAATTAAGCAGATCTGAGCTATCAAATGGATTTATCGTCAAGAATTGAATAGTATAACATAGGAAGGTCCTTTATTCATAGCGAATAAAAAAAATGCAGTTAGAGTATCTACTGGAATTCTGAATATGCTGCTCCCACTAATTGTACTAATTCACATATGTCTCTCTCC